CTTCTTGCCTGTTATTCAAAAGGTCTACTAATGTATATATATTTGACCTTTTGAGTAAATTATAGATCCTGGGGGTCAATTCTAATTGGTCAATAAAAATCGATTTCAATGCTATTTCTTTTTTCTTTTTTATGAGTTTAGCCAATTTCTCTTGAAAGGTAAAAGGGGATAAAGGAACCGTGGGTTGATTGCTCTCTAAATGTGAGTTTTCTTCTTCCATATGTAAAAAGGGGATAAATAACTCAATCAAATTCCGCGAGGCTTCATGAAGTGCTTCTTTCGGAGTTAAACTTCCATTTGTCCATATTTCTAGAAAAAGTATCTCTTGTTTTTGATTTCCATTTCCATAGGAATGAATACTATGATTTGCATTTCGAACAGGCATGAATATAGCATCTATAGGATAACTTCCATCTTGAGAGTTATGTGGCGTTTTGATAAGATATCCACGATTTCTTTCGATTTGTAATCCAATACACAAATTGATCGATTCCGTCAGACTAGCTATATGTTGTGTATTATCAATGATTTCTACATAAGGCGGTAAGGTAATATCTTTAGCCGTTACATATCCAGGACCCCTAACACAAATAGACGCGTTACAAGTTCCATATAAATTACTTCTTAAGACAATTTCTTTCAAATTAATTAAGATTTCATGTACTGATTCCTGAATACCCGCTATGGTAGAATATTCATGTGACACTTTATCAGATTTTACGCGTGTGATACATGTTCCTTCGATTTCTCCAAGCAAAGTTCTTCGCATCGCAATTCCTATTGTGTCGGCTTGACCTTTCATAAGTGGAGACAGAACAAAGCGCCCATAATAAAGACGTTTCCTGTCTATTCTTGATTCAACACACTTCCACTGGCGTGTCCGAGTAGATACTGCTATTTTCTCTCGAACCATAGTAATATTATTTGATATTGAATCATTTATTTCTCTTGTTTCTCTTGACAGTCCTTTAATGTGCATTTCTATATTCGCCTTTTTTTGGGGGGTCTACATCCATTATGTGGCATAGGGGTTACATCTCGTATAAAAGTTAATAATATACCACTTCTGCGAATAGCTCGGAGTGCTGCGTCTCTTCCGAGACCGGGACCTTTTATCATGACTTCTGCTCGTTGCATACCTTGATCTACTACTGTACGAATAGCATTTCCCGCCGCGGTTTGAGCAGCAAAAGGTGTCCCTCTTTTCGTCCCCTTGAATCCACAAGTACCGGCAGAGGACCAAGAAACCACCCGCCCCCGTACATCTGTAATAGTGATAATGGTATTATTGAAACTGGCTTGAACATGAATAACTCCTTTTGGTATTCTACGTGTACTCTTACGTGACCCCATACGTCCATTTCTACGTGAACCGATTCGTGGTATAGCTTTTGCCATATTTTATCATCTCATAAATATCAGTCAGAGATCTATGGATATATCCATTTCATGTTACAAAAGATTCCTTAGTTGTCATCAGTTTCTTTAGCGAGTCTGATTATCCCTGTCTTTGTTTATGTTTCGGATTGGAACAAATTACTATAAGTCGTCCCCTCCTACGGATTAATCGACACTTTTCACAAATTTTACGGACAGAAGCTCTTATTTTCATACTTGTCATTCCTTATCTTAAATTTGAATCAACCTCGGAATCTACTTCTTTGAAGACAAAAAGTTTCTTGATCATTTTTCATCTCGATTCCCCTTCCGACGAAAGGGGCGTTCAAACCATTTAATCCTTCGAATCTTTGTTGCGGAGTCAAAAATTATACGCCCTCGGTAACGACTTACTTCAACTTTGACTCTATTTCCTGGTAGTATTCGTATAAAACTACGCCGGATCTTTCCTGAAACATAACCTAGAATCAGATCGTCAATATCTAAACGAATTCGAAACATGCCATTGGGAAGCGATTCGGTAATTAAACCTTCCTGAATCCATTTTTGTTCTTTCATTCCAGGTAAAGCCTCTTAAAGTATCAACTAAAGGAGGAATAACAGTATTAGACAACCCAGCTCTTTGAGTTTTTTTACAATTTCAAAGAATCAATTTCGAATACAATTTGTTTATGAGAAAGATTACCATATAGAACACAAAATCTCTCCGCCGATTCCTTCTAGTCTAGCCTCTCGGTCGGTCATTATACCTCGAGAAGTGGACAGAATTACAATCCCCATCCCGCCTAAAATTCGAGGAATTCGTTGATAGTTAGAATAGATTCGTAGACCCGGTCGACTGATTCGGTTTAAATAGAAAAGGTTTCTATAGGGCTTTTTTCTAGCCCTTCGGTGTCTCAGCGTTAAAACCAAAAAATTTTTATGGTTTTCGCGTTGTTTTCTCATGTTTTCGATAAAACCTTCTCGTAAAAGTATTTTTACAACATTTTCGGTACTGTTAGTCGATGTTATTCGAACCACTCTTTTTTGATCCCTATAAGCATTTCGTATAGAGGTTAATATCTCAGCAATAGTGTCTCTACCCATTATGCCTAAAATTGTTGGTAACTCATTATTTGATATAATCAACATGTTTTTTTGTTTATGAATAACTCAAGGTATATGCGTGAGATACAATCTATCTCTTAATCTATATCTATTTTTTTCAAATAACCTACTATAAACATAGTTTTATAATACCTCGGGAGCTAAGGAAACTATTTTAGTAAAATTTTGTTTTCTTAATTCACGGGCGATCGCACCAAAAATTCGAGTTCCTTTTGGATTTCCTTCTTGATCAATAACAACTGCAGCATTGTCATCATATCGTATTATCATACCGTTGTCTCGTTTGAGTTCTTTACAAGTACGTACAATTACAGCTCTGACAACTTCTGATCTTTCTAGAGGCATGTTTGGTACTGCGTCTTTGATTACAGCAACAATAATGTCACCAATATGAGCATATTGACGATTGCTAGCACCTATGATTCGAATACACATCAATTCTCGGGCCCCGCTGTTATCGGCTACATTTAAATGGGTTTGAGGTTGAATCATACGATTTAAAAATTTTTTCTTTCAATGCAAAGGACAAAGAAAAAAAAAGGAAATATTGTTTATCTCAAAAAAAGAAATTTGCAATTTTTTCATAATGAAGAACCTTTTTTGTTGATTGTTCTTTTTATACTTTATCCCGAAATAATGAATTGAGTTCGTATAGGCATTTTTGATGCTGCTATTGAAATTGCCCGTCTAGCTATATTTTCTGTTACTCCATTCATTTCATAAAGTATTCGACCTGGTTTAACAACAGCTACCCAATATTCGGGGGATCCTTTACCCGAACCCATACGTGTTTCTGCAGGTCTTACTGTAACTGGTTTGTCTGGAAATATTCGTACCCATATTTTTCCACCACGACGTACATTTCGTGTCATTGCTCGTCGACCTGCTTCTATTTGTCTGGATGTGATCCAAGCAGGTTCAAGCGCCTGAAGAGCATATTTACCGAAACAAATACGATTCCCCTGATAAGAAATTCCCTTCGTTCTTCCTCTATGTTGTTTACGGAATCTGGTTCTTTTGGGGTTATAGTTGATAGTTGTTTCTGAATTCCATCCCTACTACAGAACCAGACGTGAGAATTTCTTCTCATCTGGCTCCTCGCGACTAAAAGGATTCAAAAAAAATCAAGTTTTCGCGGGCGAATATTTACTCTTCTGTTTCAGTTTTAGACTTTTTGTGTGCCTTTGAAGAATAGATCAATTCATCTCGGCTTCCTTCCGCCATCCCGACCAGCGAATCAGTAAGATTTCCTTTTCCATAGAATCTTTTGCATTCACAGCTTCCATCGTTCCCATCGCTTCTTACTTAATGCTTAGGTCTTAGTTTTACAATGGAGCTCGTCATGAAAGTTGTTCTTGAGTCAATTTTCTCAGTCTTTTTTGGCTCAAAGCTCTTGATTTTTGTGTTTTGCTCTAGGAAGAATAAAAGTCATTTACTTATACTTAGGATGAATCTTGATTCATGCTATATTACACTGCCCCGTTTTAATTTATAAGATGATTTATTGACCTTACATATTGGAATTCTATATCATTTTTTCTCTCGTTCTCTCATCCTTCCGTTTATCTACATTTTTCTTCTATCTTTTGTTTTTACAAAGATTTTTTTCAGAAACAAAAAATATTTCAGTCGCTACAAAGGTATGATCATTATATCAAATTTTGGCTGATTTTTTAAATTGAGATAATGCGAAGTGATGAGGTGGTTAGTATGTCTCTACTTACATACTGGGCATTCATACTGGGGAGCTGGGATAATCGTGTTTAATCCTAACCCTAAACAACCAACGAGTCGCACACTAAGCATAGCAATTTTATCAAAGGGTTAGTCGAATTTTTATTCAGTCCTATAGAATTAAAAGAATTAATTGATGGCTTTGAAAAAAAAATAAAAAGAAAGGAGGGGTTTAATTTTTTAAAAGTAAGATTTTAGTATTCCTTGTCGATAAATATCCAAATTTTTATTCCCAACACACCATAGATAGTTCGAGCACTATAGGAACAATAATCAATTTGAGCTCCAATGGTTTGGAGAGGAACCCTGCCTTCTCGTATCCATTCAACACGTGCAATCTCTTTTCCATCAATCCGACCTGCAATTTGAATTTGAATGCCTTTTGTATCCGCTTGTTCGGTTAATTCAATAGCTTTTTTCATTGCTTTTCGAAATGAAACCCTATTTTTTAATTGTTCGGCTATAAATTCTGCAAGAATTGTGGGGTTTCCATAAGGTTTTGAAATTCTTTTGATAGCAATGTTAAGTTTACGATTCATACAATTTAATTCTTTTTCTAGGGTTGTCTGTAATTCTTCCACTCCTCGTGATCTGCTTTCTAATAATAACTTTGGGAATCCCATAAATATTATGACCTGGATCAGATCGATTCTTTTTTGAATCTCTATACGTGCAACTCCCTCTATCGCAGAGGATATTCTCGTATTCTTTTGTACATAATTTTTAATACAATCTCTTATTTTTTGATCCTCTTGTAGATC